ACTAGAGCAAACATATAATAACGGATTCGAAATTGTAACCAAGCATCGCCTATTGGTTCGATACCCGATTCATAACTCGAAAATTTCTCCGGACCTTTGCTACTCGGGGATAAGACTCCGGAAATTAGAAATGCTAAAATAGGTATAACACTTGATATTATTAGAAACGCCCAGAATATATCATATTCGTAAATCAGAAACATAGGCGCACTCCTATGAATGCGGAAAATATACTAGATTAATTGAGTCGAATTGGAATTAACTTTTAACTCACCCATAAGCAGTTAGTCAAAACAAGAATTTTTTTTGATTCAAGCACCCGGGTTTCTTTGTTTGCCTTGGCACATGTCTCCTTTCAAGATTTATCGACTTTAGTCTATTATGTTTACTTCAATTATTTATTATTTCTTAATTTGTATTTTCAATTTATTAAATATTTTGTATATTCAATATTTTTCAAATTTATTCAATTTCTATTACTATTATATATATTAATAAATTCATTAAGAATATTAATAAAGAATATTAATAATTTCTATATATATTTCTATATTTGTTTTCTATATCATTTACTAATTTCTATATTATTTTCTCTATTATATTCTATTATTTACTAAAATTACTATATTATTTAGTATAATATTGATTAGATTCTTAATTAATCTATTATATATTAAGATTAAGTTAAGATTTATATATTCTTTTTCTATTCTTTAATATATTTTAATATTCTTAATTAATAAGGAATACGAATTAATTAAGAATACGAGAAATATACTGTTTGCTTTATCTTTCTATTGTTTTGTTTATCTTGATTGAAATTGAATACGGCAAAAAGAACTCTTTTTTTTGTGCTTTACGAGGTACGTAAAGTATACCCCCCCCCCCAAAAAAAAAAAATCCTATTTTACAATGTTACCAATGAAAGTTTTCAATGAAAGTTTTCAAAGATTTTCTCATTTTTAAAACTCCGACTTGTGAACTTGTCGATAAATACAGTAAGTGGTTCTTAAACTCGTGTAACTTACTAGGGGATTTGGTTTTGGTTGGTTAGGTTGGAATGTGTTTTTAATCGAGTTCGTGTCACGATTTTTACTAGAAAAATTCATTAAGCTTGAATAGGTATCCAAAAGACAAAGAAAAAAGTATCACTAACTTGTTAATTACGGACAGGGGGGAGGGAATTTCCTATGTAATTGATTGACCTGTGAAAAGGAATGAAAAATTTTTGGTTTGTTTAACCAAGATTAGAAAAAATACCGATTGGATTTACCTACCGAAATGCTCTTTTTTTGGTTTCAGCTTTATGCGATGAACCAAGTAATCGCCCCCAAGTGACCGGTTACAAACAACAAAGAAAAAAAAATAATGAAGAAATGAAAACAATAATTTTTTTATTTGAATTTTTTTTCTTTAGGGCTATACGGACTTGAACCGTAGACCTTCTCGGTAAAAAAGCTCAAACTGATTATTATCAAAATGATTCGAACTTTTTCAAAGACCCAACATGCATTTTTTTTGCATTGGGCTCATTCATTAACTGATATAAATAATCAGTTAGTCTACCATAATTCTCTTGATATAAAGATAACAAGATGGCTCTATGTGCTCTGATTTATTGATTCCGATCCGAGAGCACTACCAAAGTGTTTCAAAGAAGGATTATCCTGATGTAGGTTTGCTTTTGACTTAGATCAACCTAAGTTAAATAGAATCTCCATTGGCCCCGCTTACGCTTAAAGAATCCAATATGAAACTTTATACACCTTAAAGTTCATAGGATAGGACGAAAAGATAATTTTTTGAGGTCCTTATACTCATTATGGCCTAGCATTGAATAGACTGCGTATTCACCTTATCGAGGTCTTAAATCAATGATGGGGGTACGTCTAAAGGGATACCTAAATTGCCCCGAATCTTTTGTGTCAGGCTATTGTTCCCTAATAGTCATGGAGTAAGACATCGACTTATCAATAAGTCTTTTGATTACATGATGGACTTCTTTGAAAAAAAAGCATTGGCGCGCGTGTAAACGAGGTGCTCTACCTAACTGAGCTATAGCCCTTGGGTTTGTGATACATATTTTATCATGTCGCTAATTTCTTGTCAAGATAAATATTATATGACGCAACATCCTATTGCTTTGATCTCTTTGATCAATATTGCTTATAAATAATATTCCATATATAATTAATATTACATTTTTAATCCATTGATGTGATGGATTCCATATCTTTCTTTTTCCTTTTGTTTTTTCTTTTTGTGATGATAAATGACCTACTTAACTCAGTGGTTAGAGTATTGCTTTCATACGGCGGGAGTCATTGGTTCAAATCCAATAGTAGGTAGAACTTATTAGATATCAGAATCAATGCTATCTAATAAGTTTTTTTATTCACCTTATTTTTTTAATTTTTGATCGTTTTCATTCCATTTCATTTTCATTTTTGAATTGAAAAAATTTTTGTTGTATTCGAATCTGATTCTACTTAACGATTCTATTCAATTCCCAGAAAAAAAATTAGGTTGTATAAAAAAAACTTCTGTATAATGTATAAACAGAAGTTCGTTTGCTTATTTAGGCGCACCAACTAGTTATAGTTACGAAATTACATTGATAGCCTCTACTCGTGCCCTAGCTCGTCTGAGAGCTAGATTTGCCTCAATTATTTGTCTCCTTCCTTCTGCTTTCCTCAAGCTATCTTCCGCGATTTCAAGAGTTTGCTGAGCTTCTTGTGGATCAATGTCACTACCCTTCTCCGCATCATTTACTAAAACAGTAATCTCATTATTGCCTATTCGAGCAAAACCACCCATCAGAGCCATCGTTAACCATTGGTCATTAAGACGTATTCTCAAAATACCGATATCGACAGCTGTGGCAATTGGCGCATGATTTGGTAATACGCCAATTTGTCCACTATTAGTAGATAAAATGATTTCTTTCACTTCTGAATCCCAAACAATTCGGTTTGGGGTCAGTACACAAAGATTTAAGGTCATTTCTTCAAATTGTTCTCCATTTCTAAGTTCGTAGCCTTCGCAGTAGCTTCATCGATATTACCTACCAAATAAAAGGCCTGTTCAGGGAGACTATCTAATTCTCCGGAAAGGATCAATTTAAACCCTCTAATTGTTTCTGCTAGACCGACATATTTCCCCGGAGAACCGGTAAATACTTCTGCTACGAAAAAGGGTTGTGATAAGAAACGCTCAATTTTTCGCGCTCTTGCTACAGTTAAGCGATCTTCTTCGGATAATTCGTCCAACCCCAGGATAGCTATAATGTCCTGAAGTTCTTTGTAACGTTGTAAAGTTTGCTTAACTCTTTGCGCAGTTTCATAATGGTCCTCACCAACAATCTGAGGTTGGAGCATAGTTGATGTTGAATCTAAAGGATCTACTGCTGGATAGATACCTTTAGCAGCTAATCCTCTTGATAGTACAGTAGTAGCGTCTAAATGTGCAAATGTCGTGGCAGGAGCAGGGTCAGTCAAATCGTCCGCAGGTACATAAACGGCTTGAATAGAAGTTATGGACCCTTCTTTGGTAGAAGTAATTCTTTCTTGTAAAGAACCCATTTCGGTACTAAGGGTAGGTTGATAACCCACTGCAGAAGGCATTCTACCCAATAAGGCCGATACTTCGGATCCTGCTTGAACGAACCGGAAAATATTGTCAATAAATAGAAGTACGTCTTGTTCATTAACATCTCGGAAATATTCCGCCATAGTTAGGGCAGTCAAACCAACTCTCATACGAGCTCCCGGCGGTTCGTTCATCTGACCATATACTAGAGCTACTTTTGATTCTGCAATATTTTTTTCATTAATTACTCCAGATTCTTTCATTTCCATGTAAAGATCATTTCCCTCACGAGTACGTTCACCTACTCCGCCAAAGACAGATACACCTCCATGAGCTTTCGCAATGTTGTTGATTAATTCCATAATAAGGACTGTTTTACCCACTCCAGCCCCGCCGAATAGTCCGATTTTTCCTCCACGGCGATAAGGAGCTAAAAGATCTACTACTTTAATTCCTGTTTCAAAAATAGATAATTTTGTATCTAACTGTATAAAGGCAGGTGCAGATCTATGAATAGGGGATGTTGCACGAGTATCTACAGGACCTAAATCATCAATAGGTTCTCCAAGCACGTTGAAAATTCGTCCTAGAGTCGTCCCACCGACTGGAACACTTAGAGGAGCTTCTGTGTCAATCACGTCCATTCCTCTCGTTAGACCATCTGTAGCACTCATAGCTACAGCCCGAACTCGATTATTTCCTAATAATTGTTGTACTTCACAAGTCACATTAATTTCTTGACCGACAGTATCTCGACCCTTAACTACTAAAGCGTTGTAAATATTAGGCATCTTGCCGGGGGGAAAAGCTACATCTAGTACTGGCCCAATGATTTGAACGACACGCCCCAGGTTCTTTTTTTCAAGCGCGGAAACTCCCGGACCAGAAGTAGTAGGATTGGTTCTCATAATAATAAAAATAAGAAAAACAAAGAAATATGTTGCATTTTTTTTTCAAAATTTTCTAGTCCAAAATAAATGTTCGATGGCAAGTTGATCAATTAATTCAGTAACAAAGTAAAAAAAGGGAGTTAGTACTCGATTTCCTTGATTTGATACCATCTAACAAATCCAATTCAATTATTTACTTATTTTCGAAGTTTTTCAAAGTGAATTTTCAAGTTCAACTAACTCATTTTTAAAATAGAAATATCAAGTGGATGAATAATGAATAAAATAATAGAGGCTTCTGTAAGTCTTTCATTTGTCTATTATAGATAATACTAGCCATCTTTTCTATGGAATTCGAACCTGAACTCTATTTATGATTCATTATTTCTATTTCAGGGCCCTTTTTTTATTTCAGCATATTGATTTCCGCCTAACTATTAGTATTATTTTCTTTTTTCATAGATGAATTTTGCAGATTTTCACATTTCGGATTTACATATACAACATATATCACTGTCAAGA